AGAAATTGGATGTGGAAAAACACAGAATTCACAATTTCGAATTATACAGAGAAAAAGACAAAAGAAAGCGCGAAAAAAAAAGAGGAGGACAAAAAAGAAGAAGACAAAAGAAAGGAGAAAGTGCGTATACAAATAGCGGAAGCCTGGGATAGTATTTTACTTGCTCAAGTAATGAGAGGTTTTTTATTAATAACCCAATCAATTCTTAGAAAATATATTATATTACCTTCATTGATAATAGCTAAAAATATCGTCCGTATACTATTATTTCAATTTCCGGAATGGTATGAGGACTTAAAGGATTGGAATAGAGAAATGCATGTTAAATGTACCTATAACGGCGTTCAATTATCAGAAAAAGAATTTCCAAAAAACTGGTTAACAGACGGCATTCAGATCAAGATCCTATTTCCTTTTCGTCTTAAACCTTGGCACAGATCTAAGTTACGAGCCCCTTATAATGATCCAATGAAAAAGCAAGGTCAAAAAAATGATTTTTGTTTTTTAACAATTTTTGGAATGGAAGCTGAACTACCTTTTGGTTCTCCCAGAAAAAAACTTTCATTTTTTGAACCGATTTTAAAAGAACTCAAAAAAAAAATGAAAAAATTGCAAAAGAAATGTTTTATAATTCTAGGAATTTTTAAAGAACAAACAAAATTTTTTCTAAATGTCTCAAAAAAACCAAAAAAATGGATCATTAAAAACATTCTGTTTATAAAAGAAATAATAAAAGAACTCTCAAAAATAAACCCAATTATATTATTTGGATTGAGAAAAATAGAAGTATATGAATTGAGTGAAATTAAAAAAGATTCAATAATCAGTAATCGGATGATTCAGGAATCGTCCATTCAAATTAGATCTCAGAATTGGACAAATTATTCATTAACAGAAAAAAAAATGCAAGATCTGACTGATAGAATAAACACAATCATAAATCAAATAGAAAAAATTACAAAAGACAAGAAAAAGGGATTTATAACTTCAGATAGAAATTTGAGTTCTAACAAAATAAGTTATGATGATAAAAGATTGGAATCACAAAAAAATATTTGGCAGATATTAAAAAGAAGAACTGCTCGATTAATCCGCAAATCCCATTATTTTATAATATTTTTCATTGAAAAGATATACATAGATATCTTTCTATCTATGATTAATATTCCTAGTATCAATACACAACTTTTTCTTGAATCAACAAAAAAAAATTTTAATAAAAACATTAACAGTAATGAAGCAAATCAAGAAAGAATTAATAAAACAAATCAAAGTTTAATTAAATTTATTTCGATTATAAAAGAGTCACTTTCTAATACTAATATTAGTCTTAGTCAAAAAAATTCAAAGACTTTTTTTGACTTATCTTACTTTTCACAAGCATATGTATTTTACAAATTATCACAAACCCAACTTATTAAGTTAGAGAAATTGAAATCCGTATTTCAATATAATGGAACCCCCTTTTTTCTTAAGAATGAAATAAAGGATTTTTTTGTTGTAAGACAAGAACTATTTCATTCCGAATTAAGACCTAAGAATCTTCGCAATTCTGGAATGAATCAATGGACAAATTGGTTAAGGAGTCATTATCAATATCAATGTGATGTATCTCAAATTAAATGGTCTAGAGTAGTACCACAAAAATGGCGAAATATATTGAACTGTATAGCTCAAAATAAAGATTTATATAAAGATTTGTGTGATTTATATGAAAAAGATGAATTAATTCACTACGAAAAAAAAACAAAAATTGAAACGGATTTATTATTGAATCAAAAGGATAATTTTAAAAAACAATATGGATATGATCTTTTAGCATATAAATCTATAAATTATGAAACTAAGAAGTACTCTTCAATTTATGGATCACCATTCCAAGTAAAAACTAACCAAGATATTTTTTATAATTACAACACACATAAACAAAAATCATTTAATATGGTAGAAGATGATATTCGAGATATGGATAAAAATACGGATAGAAAATATTTTGATTGGAGAATTCTCGATTTTTGTCTTAAAACGAAGGTCGATATTGAGGCCTGGATCAATATTGATACTGACACTAACAGTAATAAATATACTAAGACTAGGGTTAATAAGTATCAAATAATTGATAAAATCAATAATAAGGGTCTTTTTTATCTCACACTTCAGCAAGATCAAAAAATCAACCTATCCAATCAAAAACCCCTTTTGGATTGGATGGGAATGAATGAAGAAATACTAAGTCGTCCCATATCAAATCTGGAACTTTGGTTCTTGCCAGAATTTGTGAGACTTTATAATACGTATAAAATGAAACCGTGGGTTATACCAATTAAATTACTACTTTTTAATTCTAATATAAAAAAAAATGCTAGTGAAAACAAAAGCATCACTGGAAATAAAAAAAGAGATCCTTTTATATCAATATCGTCGAATGAAAAAAAATCTCTTGAATTAGAAAACCGAAATCAAGGAGAAAAAGAATCCACGGGCCAAGCAGATCTTAAATCAGCTCTTTCAAACCAAGAAAAAGATGTTGAAGAAGATTATACGGGATCGGACATGAAAAAACATAGAAATAAAAAGCAATACAAGATCAATACAAAAGCGGAGTTTGATTTCTTCCTAAAAAGGTATTTGTATTTTCAATTGAGATGGGATGATTCTTTAAATAAAAAAATAATCAATAACATCAACGTATATTGTCTCCTGCTTAGACTGATAAATCCAAGAGAAATTACTATATCCTCTATTCAAAGGGGCGAAATGAGTCTGGATATTTTGACGATTCAGAAAGATGTAACTCTTACAGAATTTATTAAAAGGGGATTTTTGATTATTGAACCAATTCGTCTAGCTATAAAAAATGATGGAAAATTTATTATGTATCAAACCCTCGGTATTTCATTAGTTCATAAAAGTAAACATCAAATAAATCAAAGATACCGAGAAAAAAAACATGTTGATAAGAATTCTGATGAAGTCATTACAAAACATCAAAAGATGACTGGAAATAGATATAAAAAAAATTATGATTTGTTTGTTCCTGAAAATATTTTATCGCCTAGACGTCGTAGAGAATTGCGAATTCTAATTTGTTTAAATTCTAAGAATAGACATAGAAAGGCATCTTTTTGTAATGGGAATGAGGTAAACAGTCAAGTTGTGGATAAAAGCAAAAAATATAAAAAAAAACTTATAAAATTAAAGCTATTTCTTTGGCCCAATTATCGATTAGAAGATTTAGCTTGTATGAATCGTTATTGGTTTAATACCAATAATGGCAGTTGTTTCAGTATGGTAAGGATACATATGTATCCGCGATTGAAAATTCATTAATAGTAAATTTTTCCTATATTTCCCATACCATATCTGGTCTATGACGACAAAGAGATGCACGCATACATTGTCTTACATTCCATTCTGATACATGATACTAATTCAATGACATATCAATTAGATCTAGAATGAACAAAATTTTCTTATTTTAGGTCTAAACTTTTATCTTTTGTGAGTGAAGAAACCAACCATACTTTTGTATCCCCTTTCATTTCAAATCCAATTTTAAAATGAAAATAGGATTGAGTAAGTTTTATTAAATTAAAAAAATTAGAAATTAATAACGAAATTCAAATTATTGTATATACCAAATAAAAATTAGGGGCATTATTATTACTGATCAATAAAGATATCTATCAATAAAAAATATCTTAAAATAAAAAGAGGGGGGGAGAGAAGATTTCAGTTTATGGTAAAAAATTCATTCATCTCAGTTATTTCACAAGAAGAAAAAGACGAAAACAGAGGATCTGTTGAATTTCAAATAGTTAGTTTCACCAATAGGATACGAAGACTTACTTCACATTTACAATTACACAAAAAAGACTATTTATCTCAGAGAGGTTTACGTAAAATTCTGGGAAAACGCCAACGATTACTGTCTTATTTGTCAAAGAAAAATAGAATATGTTATAAAGAATTAATTAATCGGTTGGATATTCGGGAGTCAAAAACTCGTTAATTTTATTTTTATAAAGGCATTTTGAATTATTTGATTTATTAGATCTTGAATTTTAATGAACTTTTTTTCGTTTTCAGCAATTCATGAAAGAATGAATCGAGGAAAAACCTATGAATATACCGGCTACAAGAAAAGACCTCATGATAGTCAATATGGGCCCCCACCACCCATCAATGCATGGTGTTCTTCGACTCATCATTACTCTAGATGGTGAAGATGTTATTGACTGTGAACCAATATTGGGTTATTTACACCGAGGAATGGAAAAAATTGCGGAAAATCGAACAATTATACAATATTTGCCTTATGTAACACGGTGGGATTATTTAGCTACTATGTTCACAGAAGCAATAACTGTAAACGGACCGGAACAGTTGGGAAATATTCAAGTACCTAAAAGAGCCAGCTATATCAGAATAATTATGTTGGAGTTGAGTCGTATAGCTTCTCATCTGTTATGGCTCGGTCCTTTTATGGCGGATATTGGTGCACAAACTCCCTTTTTCTATATTTTCAGAGAAAGAGAATTAGTATATGATCTATTCGAAGCTGCCACCGGTATGAGAATGATGCATAATTATTTTCGTATCGGAGGAGTAGCGGCCGATCTACCTCATGGCTGGATAGATAAATGTTTGGATTTCTGCGATTATTTTTTAACAAGAGTTGCTGAATATCAAAAACTTATTACACGAAATCCTATTTTTTTAGAACGAGTCGAGGGAGTAGGCATTATTGGTAGAGAGGAAGTAATAAATTGGGGTTTATCGGGACCAATGCTGCGAGCTTCCGGAATACAATGGGATCTTCGTAAAGTTGATCATTATGAATGTTACGACGAATTTGATTGGGAAGTACAGTGGCAAAAAGAAGGAGATTCATTGGCTCGTTATCTAGTCCGAATTGGTGAAATGATAGAATCCGTAAAAATTATTCAACAGGCCCTGGAAGGAATTCCAGGGGGACCCTATGAGAATTTAGAAATACGATACTTTGATAGAGAAAGGAATCCGGAATGGAATGATTTTGAATATCGATTTATTAGTAAAAAGCCGTCTCCTACATTTGAATTGCCGAAACAAGAACTTTATGTGAGAGTAGAAGCCCCAAAGGGAGAATTGGGAATTTTTCTCATAGGGGATCAGAGTGGTTTTCCTTGGAGATGGAAAATCCGCCCGCCGGGTTTTATCAATTTGCAAATTCTTCCGCGGTTAGTTAAAAGAATGAAATTGGCTGATATTATGACGATACTAGGTAGTATAGATATCATTATGGGAGAAGTTGATCGTTGAAATGATAATTGATACACCGGAAGTACAAGATATCGATTCTTTTTCTAGATTAGAATTTTTTAAAGAGGTTTATGGAATTCTATGGGTTCTTGTTCCTATTTTGACTCTTGTAGTGGGAATCACAATAGGCGTACTGGTAATTGTATGGTTAGAAAGAGAAATATCGGCAGGGATACAACAACGTATTGGACCTGAATACGCCGGCCCTTTGGGAGTTCTTCAAGCTCTAGCAGATGGGACAAAACTACTTTTCAAAGAAAATCTTTTTCCATCTAGGGGGGATACTCGTTTATTCAGTATCGGGCCATCCATAGCAGTCATATCAATTTTAGTAAGCTATTCAGTAGTTCCTTTTGGATATCACCTTGTTTTAGCGGATCTCAATATCGGTGTTTTTTTATGGATTGCTATTTCCAGTATTGCTCCAATTGGACTTCTTATGTCGGGATACGGGTCAAATAATAAATATTCCTTTTTAGGCGGTCTACGAGCTGCTGCTCAATCGATTAGTTATGAAATACCATTAACTTTATGTGTGTTATCAATATCTCTACGTGCGATTCGTTGATACATAGACATAAACTTTTCTCTATTCCTTCCTTTCAAGGAAAGGGTTGGAATGGATTGAGTAGATATCTTAATTTTTTTTTTATTCATTATTCGGGTTGATGAACTAAATCAAATAGTTATATGAGTGAAAGAAAACAGCTTATATATAAATTCGCAGTAAAAAGATTGATTCTCATTTTCTATGTATAAGAGTTAGAGAGTTAAGCGGAAATAAACATAAACAGAAGAGACCGTTTCCCCCAAGATTGGTTGATTAGTCATCCTGACTTGAAGCGGGTTCAAAAGATCAACCGTATTGAGTTTTCACTATCATTTTTATGTATTAGCATAACGGGGGATTGAGCAAAAACGAGTGGATGGTTAGAAACACGAACATATGGAAAGGATTAGTAATGGAGACTATGTAAATTCTCCAAAAGGACATTTTTACATAATATACAAACAAAGAATACTAATTGGGGCTTTAAGTTGGTAGAAATGATCAGGCAGTACTCCCCATGACACGATTCCGATCCAGAGTATACTCCTATCCACCGATTTAATAAATAACTATTCGAAACGAAATAATCCTTTACTTTATTTTGAAAGCCCTCTTTTTCTCAGAAATAGAAAGAAGAATAGGAACGAAAAAAAAAAAAAAAAAAGATATACTTTATTTATTATTTGTTACTTTTATTCTTTCCCATATACATATTAATAGATATAGAATTTGTGTCATAATTCATTAATTAATATAGAATTTTTTTTTCGTACGTGAAACCAACGGGTTATTGATATTTTTACAAGAAGTATTTTATTGAACAGTTAAGTTATTACTGAACAAAGAAGAATTGAAATTATTATTGAAATTAATTAAATTAAAGAAAGGATGAGATCAATTCAGAAGTACTTTTTTGATTTTATTTTGAATTAAAATAATTCTAACAGACAGAATTTAATTGGTCTAATTTGGGACCGGCCGATAGTTATCCATCCTACAAACATATCAAGATTCAAAAAAGAATACTGACGCGGTCCCTATATTTATTTCTGGCCTTCAAGGAGCCGTATGAGGTGAAAATCTCATGTACGGTTCTGTAATAGCGATGGTAACAGTGATGGTATCACCGACTATAATTATCTAACAGTTTAAGTACAATTGATATTGTTGAGGCGCAATCAAAATATGGTTTTTGGGGATGGAATTTGTGGCGTCAGCCTATAGGGTTTATCATTTTTATTATTTCTTCCCTAGCAGAATGTGAGAGATTACCTTTTGATTTACCAGAAGCAGAAGAAGAGTTAGTAGCAGGTTATCAAACCGAATACTCGGGTATAAAATTTGGGTTATTTTATGTTGCTTCCTATCTAAACCTATTGGTTTCTTCATTATTTGTAACAGTTCTTTACTTGGGAGGTTGGAATATATCTATTCCGGACATATATGTTTCTGAGCTTTTTGAAATAAATAAAACATGTGGCGTTTTTGGAGCGATAATTGGTATCTTTATTACATTAGCTAAAACTTATTTGTTCTTGTTCATTCCTATCACAACAAGATGGACTTTACCGAGGCTAAGAATGGACCAACTATTGAATCTTGGATGGAAATTTCTTTTACCTATTTCTCTCGGTAATCTATTATTAACAACTTCTTTCCAACTCTTTTCACTGTAAAGTAACATTCTATATTCACAATGTGTCTCAAACAAGAGAAATAAACAAACATAAAACTATTCATATATATATTAACGATATGTTCTCTATGGTAACTGGGTTCATGAATTATGGTCAACAAACAGTACGAGCTGCAAGGTACATTGGTCAAAGTTTCATGATTACTTTATCCCACGCAAATCGTTTACCCGTAACTATTCAATATCCTTATGAAAAATTAATCACCGCGGATCGTTTCCGCGGTCGAATCCATTTTGAATTTGATAAATGTATTGCTTGTGAAGTATGCGTTCGTGTATGTCCTATAGATCTACCCGTTGTTGATTGGAAATTGGAAAATGATATTCGCAAGAAACGGCTGCTTAATTACAGTATTGATTTCGGAGTCTGTATATTTTGTGGTAATTGCGTTGAGTATTGTCCAACGAATTGTTTATCAATGACTGAAGAATATGAACTTTCTACTTATGATCGTCACGAATTGAATTATAATCAAATTGCTTTGGGTCGTTTACCAATGTCAGTAATTGACGATTATACAATTCGAACAATTTTGAATTCGCCTCAAATAAATAAGTAAATCTCTTATTAACGAATAATTTATAATTACTTTACTAATAACTAATATAGAAGGAATTTAGGTTTCTTTCGTGTTGTTTGGTCAATAACTACAAATACCAACTATTGATTGGTTGGTAAGAAACGCGTCTTAATTTGGATTGAAAATCCATTAATTAATATATCCATAATTGTTTTAAAATATATAGTTTAGAATTAGAACGACTCTTTCAGATAAAGAATGAAATTAGTCCAATAATAGTACTCACATTTATTCATATCCCTTAGTATTTATTTACTTAGGATTAAATTAGGAATTGCTCAAAAATCATAAAAAAAAATTTTCTGGTCGGGTCTCAATAAGGTCATGAAAAACATTTCTATTTATCTCTTATTTTACATATAATGGATTTGCCCGGACCAATACATGATTTTCTTTTAGTCTTTCTGGGATCGGTTCTTATACTAGGAGGTATGGGGGTGGTATTATTTACCAACCCCATTTATTCTGCCTTTTCATTGGGACTGGTTCTTGTTTGTATATCCTTATTCTATATTCTATTAAACTCTTATTTTGTAGCTGCTGCACAACTCCTTATTTACGTGGGAGCTATAAATGTTTTAATCGTATTTGCTGTGATGTTCATGAATGGTTCAGAATATTACAAAGATTTGAATCTTTGGACCATTGGGGATGTGGTTACTTTGCCAGTTTGTACAAGTATTTTTGTTTTACTCATGATTATTATTACGGATACGTCATGGTACGGAATTATTTGGACTACAAGATCAAACCAGATTATAGAGCAAGATTTGATAAGTAATAGTCAACAAATTGGAATTCATTTATCAACAGATTTTTTTCTTCCATTTGAATTCGTTTCGATAATTCTTTTAGCCGCTTTGATAGGTGCAATTGCCGTGGCGCGACAGTAAAAAATTTATAGAATTAGCAATGCACATTAAACTCTGTTCGGTTTTATTACATTACATTTATTTCCCTTTAATTAAAGATTGTTTATGTCTAAAATAGAAATTATTCAATCTATTCTATTAACAATAGAAAATCTATTAACAATAGAAAATCTGCCTTTGTTCCGTACTTTTTTTTATTCTAGTCAATTGAATCTGTTGAATTGTTGTTCAGTTCATATTGAAATGAATCGAAATTGATAAGGAGTTGGTCAATGATGCTCGAACATGTACTTGTTTTGAGTGCCTACTTATTTTCTATCGGTATCTATGGATTGATCACGAGCCGGAATATGGTTAGAGCCCTTATGTGTCTTGAACTTATACTGAATGCGGTTAATATGAATTTCGTAACATTTTCTGATTTTTTTGATAGTCGCCAATTAAAAGGAAATATTTTCTCAATTTTTGTTATAGCTATTGCAGCCGCTGAAGCAGCTATTGGCCCGGCTATTGTTTCATCAATTTATCGTAACAGAAAATCAACTCGTATCAATCAATCGAATTTGTTGAATAAGTAGTATTAATCATATAAATTCTAATATTCATAAATTAGAATTACCATGACCATACATTACGTAATAATACATGTTTTCAAAAATGTAAGAAATTAAAGTATCTTGGCTCTATCGCATGAGTCAATCCAGAAGTAGATTGATTAGAAAAATTATGATAAATTATTGATTCATCTGGTGTCTAAATATATGATTCATTTACAAGTTTACTAGATCGAAACTTTCTGACATTCAAAAATTTATAGATCAAAATGTCACATTCAGTAAAGATTTATGATACGTGTATAGGGTGTACTCAATGCGTGCGCGCCTGCCCAACGGATGTATTAGAAATGATACCTTGGGACGGGTGTAAAGCTAAGCAAATTGCTTCTGCTCCAAGAACAGAGGACTGTGTCGGTTGTAAGAGATGTGAATCCGCCTGTCCGACAGATTTCTTGAGTGTTCGAGTTTATTTATGGCATGAAACAACTCGAAGTATGGGTCTGGCTTATTAATACGTTCCAGAAAACCCCACTTGAATACATTTGATTTTTTTACCTTTACCGACAAAAACCCGCGCTCAAAAACTATTTATTTTGAGCACGGGTTTTTCTGGTCCAAGTTTATCTTGTTTTTACCATGAATAATTTTCCTTGGTTAACGCTAGTTGTAGTTTTGCCAATATTCGCGGGTTCCTTAATTTTCTTTCTCCCTCATAGAGGAAATAAGATAATTCGGTGGTATACTATAGGTATATGCATAATTGAACTCCTTCTAACAACCTATGCATTCGGTTATCGTTTCCAATTGGATGATCCATTAATGCAACTGACAGAGGATTATAAATGGATCGATTTTTTTGATTTTTACTGGAGATTGGGAATAGATGGAATTTCTATAGGACCCATTTTACTGACAGGATTTATCACAACTTTAGCTACTTTAGCGGCTCGGCCGATTACTCGAGATTCCCGACTATTCCATTTTCTGATGTTAGCAATGTATAGCGGTCAAATAGGACCATTTTCTTCTCGAGACCTTTTACTTTTTTTCATCATGTGGGAGTTAGAATTAATTCCAGTTTATCTACTTCTATCCATGTGGGGGGGAAAGAAACGTTTGTATTCGGCTACAAAATTTATTTTGTACACTGCAGGAAGTTCCGTTTTTTTATTAATGGGAGTTTTGGGTATTGGTTTATATGGTTCCAATGAACCAACATTAAATTTTGAAACATCAGCTAATCAATCGTATCCTGTAGCACTGGAAATAATATTCTATATTGGATTTCTTATTGCTTTTGCTGTCAAATCACCGATCATACCCTTACATACATGGTTACCAGACACCCATGGAGAGGCACATTACAGTACTTGTATGCTTTTAGCCGGAATCTTATTAAAAATGGGAGCGTATGGATTGGTTCGGATCAATATGGAATTATTACCCAACGCCCATTCTATATTCTCTCCCTGGTTGATTATAGTAGGCACAATTCAAATAATCTATGCAGCTTCAACATCTCCCGGTCAGCGTAATTTAAAAAAAAGAATAGCCTACTCTTCTGTATCTCATATGGGTTTCATAATTATAGGAATTGGTTCTATAAGCGATACAGGACTCAACGGAGCCATTTTACAAATAATCTCTCACGGATTTATTGGCGCTGCGCTTTTTTTCTTGGCCGGAACGAGTTATGATAGAATACGTCTTGTTTATCTCGACGAAATGGGCGGAATGGCTATCGCAATTCCAAAAATATTCACGACTTTCAGTATCTTATCAATGGCTTCTCTTGCATTACCGGGCATGAGCGGTTTTGTTGCCGAATTATTAGTTTTTTTTGGAATACTTACTAGTCAAAAATATCTTTTAATGACAAAAATATTAATAACTTTTGTAATGGCAATTGGAATGATATTAACTCCTATTTATTCATTATCTATGTTACGCCAGATGTTCTATGGATACAAGCTTTTTAATGCCCCAAACTCTTATTTTTTTGATTCTGGACCGCGAGAATTATTTGTTTCGATCTCTATCCTTTTACCTGTAATAGGTATTGGTGTTTATCCCGATTTCGTTTTATCATTATCAGTTGACAAGGTCGAAGCTATTATATCCAATTATTTTTTTCGATAGTTTTTGTGAGTAAACCAAAAAATGAAACTGAAATCCCATGATTTTAAAAATGGTTGATTGTACAATAAAAAAAAAAATAAGTCTTTTATATTCTTTTAAGTAAAATAAATAAATTGGAATTCTATTATAACTAGATATCTTTTGAATTTGTGAGAACCATTTGAATCAAGTAATGGAAATGATTCAAATGGTTCTTGATTGTTTACATGAAGTTTTCGTATATATACCTGTATGCCGTCCTATGTTTCTATTCGTCAAGTCTTTTATTCAATTAGATGTTAATGTAAATGAACCATAACTATGCAACCCTATTCCTAATAGATTAACCCCAAAATAGCATATCCAAATTATAAGAAAGCCCATTGAGGCCACAATTGCAGAATTTACACTTTCAAAATTTTTATTTGTTCTAATATGTAAATAAATAGCGAATATGGTCCAAGTAATAAATGCCCAAGTCTCCTTTGGATCCCAATTCCAATATGATCCCCATGCTTCATTAGCCCATACTGCTCCTGAAAGAATACCTACGGTTAAAAGGATAAACCCTAGACTAATAATACGATAACTCCAACGATCCAATTGTTGAATCAATTGATACCTGTAATAATTTTGAGACGAAATAAAAGAAGTGTTTCGTAAGACATTGTTTCTTTCGTTCACGTATTGAATCTCACTAAAGTAAACTGACTCATTTTCTAAATTATTGCTTTTACTAAAAATCCTTATGAATTTTCGAAATGTAATGACTAGAAGAGCTAGTGATAATAAAGATCCACACAAAAGAGCTGCATAGCTCAATACCATCATACTTACGTGCATCATTAACCAATGGGATTGGAGAGCGGGTACTAATATCGCGGATTGATGCATTTCAGTTAAAAGACCCGAAGTAGCAAAACCTTGAGTAAAAATAGCACTTGGCGCGGTTATTGCGCTTAAATGGTTTTTATGTTTTTTAAAATACGGAATAATATGAATAATGGAAAAACTCCACGAAAGAAAAATTAATGATTCATATAAATCACTTAATGGTAAATGCCTCAAATAAATCCAACGAGTAACTAATAATCCTGTTATGCAGAAAAAAGTAGCTATCATCCCCTTTTCTGACGAATCATCTAGTCCTACGATTTCATCGACTAATAAAATTATCAAATGAATTGTAATTACAATTGAAACGATCGAAAAGGATATATGAGTTAATATATGCTCTAAAGTTGAAAATATCATAAAAATTATTAAATTTATAAGGGCGTCCCTCAATTATAGGAATTGAAATCGGGAATTGAATTCATTATAGGACTTACTCTTTTAGAAGATGCCATGCCGCCACTCGGACTCGAACCGAGATGCTCTAGCACTGCTTCCTAAGAGCAGCGTGTCTACCGATTTCACCATAGCGGCTTATTCGAAATCATAATAACCTATTTTTATTCAATCGTCGAGCTTGAAGGAGTTAATTCAATCCAATATTTTTTTTTAGGAAACCATTCAAATTGATGAATAAAAACTTGTTTAAAAATTAGGGATTAAAACGTTTTCGTTAACGTTAATAATATTTATTTTTCTTATTATTATCTTTTTATTTAGTTATTTAGTATTTTAGGATGTCAATTTTATTTCAATTTAACTGAACTAACAATGTATTTTTTCGTAGGCTATTACTTTATGCTCTCCTAAAACTAAAATGGAACAGTTGTAACTAGATAATTTTTACTTCAATCCCTGGATATAAGTAAAAAAAATGTTCTGCCTCGTTTGCATTTTTTAATGATTAATTTCTTTTATCATTTATTTTATTAATCTAAAATAAAAAATGCATTTTATCGATTAATAAAAAAATCGAATTTTTATATAACACAATTTCAGCGATACACTCAAAAGATTTATGTAAATATTTGCATAGTTAGGTTGCGTTAGGATTTTTTGTTGTGTAGAGAATTTGCGTTAAGATTTAGCAAACCCATTAAGTTAGGTATTTGGGATGGTCGTATCAATCATATAAAAAAATTTCGTATAGAAATTGTACCGTACTTCAAAATATTTTCTAAATTTTTTAATTAATATATATATATTATATCTTGATCGATCTTCCAATCGAAACATAGGATCTAAAATAGATCACTCAAAATTGGCGCATTCGTCATATAACTACCTAAAAATGTAAACGGGGCTTTTATTAATTTAATTGGGTTTAAGGAATTTATATAGTGATAATAATTTCTAAAACCCAAAATAATGGTTTAAAAGATTATAAAAAAACATTTTAAACTTAATCAATTAGTTTCAACGACCTCTTCTTTATAATATAAAATCAAAAATATAACTAAAAAAAAAATTCTTTTTATTATTGAGTAAGGGCGATGGGGAAAGTGATAATCCCCATCCGTAAAATGATAAAACATACTAAAATGAAAGGCGAAACCTTGCGCTTGCGTTTACCCTTTTTTCAAACAAAAAAGTACCATTCATTTTTAGAATTCAGTAGACAACAGAATTCTTATCTATATCAGAAACGAAAGAAAAATTTGGCTTCAAATTTAAGTAAAACAAATTCAATTTTATATTCGTTTAAATTAAAACATTATGAGACTAATTCAAATTCTTTTTTATTTATTTTATTTTTAATGTATATTGTTTATATTTTAATTTATCTTATATATTAATATTTATTCTTTTACTATTATGATGTTAATATTAATTATAATTGATAAATATTATTTATCATTTTTATAACTTATAAATAAACTATAAACAAAATTATATCACTTTATTAGTTATTAGAACGATTCAGATTATTTATTTGTTACACAAAAAAAACTTTTAGAACTCCCGGTAGAAAGAGATTTCGCTAACGAAAAAGCTTTCAATGCTGCCCTATATCCCTTCCTTTTCCAAATATTTTTACGAATACGTTTTTTTGAAATAGAGGTGCGCTTTTTTGGAACTGCCATTAAAAAGTTATAATAGGTTTTTCGGTTGGATGTGAAAGACATCTATTGTTCAAAATCAATTGTTCTTTACTATTCTCTATCTATTTTTTCTCTAAATTAGACTCCAAAAAAAAAGGGGGGGGGTAAAAATCACATAAAATATTAATAAGAACGATAAGGTACACTATGCCAAATAGATTGAAGTTGATAAAAAAAAAAAAAAAAGATTGTCCGTTTCGTTTTCTTTCTATTTTCGTCATGTTACATTTATACATGTAATAAAAAAATCGAAAAGTTTAATAACCCAATCCTTCTCCCGCTTAATAAAAAAAAACTTTAATAATTTTTTTTATTATATTAATTAATTTAATATTAATTTAATTGGTCAAGCTCGAAGAAAGAGTCCACAAAATTTAAATTATCAAATGAGACTAGTAGTTAATCTGTTAAAGGATACAAAATACATAATTTAAAGGCATTTTATTTGCCCCCTTTTTTTTCCGTAAAATTAAAGTGTTGGATATCATAGCATTTCCTACAAATAGCTTTTATTGTAATGGAAGACAAACAATTAGTTACAAAACAAATTGGTTAATGATTCTAAATAACCGAATTACAATAAATAGTTTTAGTTATGGGCTTTATGATTCATATCAAATACTGTTTTTGGTATAATTATTTATCCTTGTTCTATAGATATAAAAAAATTATTGTAATACGTAATAATTAAAATGAAAATTCTAATTTTCATTTTTTATCTTCATAAAATTTTATTTAAAAATTTGAATTTAATATTAACAATTCAGTATTAATAAAATTAAATACGTATTTATTTTTCACTAGTGACTTATTTATATCATTTGACCAATTATAACCTCTTGATTTTAAATATTTGAAGTAGTTTGGAAAGATTCAGAATAATTAAGGCTAGAAAATTCTATTTAAGTTTTATTTTATATATCTTAATTTTTTTTTTTATTAACCGACCCCTTTCAAAAGAAAAGAAATAAGAACCGGTGACTCAGAAACAATTAATTAAGATAATTTTTTTTTTTTTTTTTTATTATGGAATATACATATCAATATTCATGGATTATACCTTTCATTCCACTTCCAGTTCCTATCTTAATTGGAACAGGACTTCTACTTTTTCCAACGGCAACAAAAAATCTTCGCCGTATGTGGGCTTTTCCTAGTGTTTTATTATTAAGTATAGTTATGGTTTTTTCAGCCCTTTTTTCTATTCAGCAAATAAATAATAATTCTGTCTATCAATATGTATGGTCTTGGACCATCAATAATGATTTTTCTTTAGAATTTGGCTGCTTGGTTGATCCACTTACTTCTATTATGTCGATATTAATCACTACTGTTGGAATTATGGTTCTTATTTATAGTGACAATTATATGTCTCATGATCAGGGATATTTGAGATTTTTTGCTTATATGAGTTTTTCCAATACTTCAATGTTGGGATTAGTTACTAGTTCTAATTTGATACAAATTTATATTTTTTGGGAATTAGTTGGAGTGTGTTCTTATCTATTAATAGGTTTTTGGTTCACACGACCCAGTGCCGCGAATGCTTGTCAAAAAGCGTTTGTAACTAATCGTGTTGGGGATTTTGGTTTATTATTAGGAATTTTGGGTTTTTATTGGATAACAGGTAGTTTCGAATTTCGGGATTTGTTTGAAATATTCAATAACTTGGTTTATAATAATGAAGTTAATTTTTTATTTGTTACTTTATGCGCCTCCCTATTATTTGCCGGCGCTGTTGCTAAATCCGCCCAATTTCCCCTTCATGTATGGTTACCTGATGCCATGGAAGGGCCTACCCCCATTTCGGCTCTTATACATGCCGCTACTATGGTAGCAGCAGGAATTTTTCTTGTAGCTCGGCTTCTTCCTCTTTTCATAGTTATACCTTACATTCTAAATCTAATAGCTTTGATAGGTATAATAACATTATTTTTAGGAGCCACTTTAGCTCTTGCTCAAAAAGATATTAAGAAAAGCTTAGCTTATTCTACAATGTCTCAATTGGGTTATATGATGTTAGCTCTAGGTATGGGGTCTTATCGAGCTGCTTTATTTCATTTGATTACTCATGCTTATTCGAAGGCATTGTTGTTCTTAGGATCTGGATCAATTATTCATGCGATGGAAGCTATTGTTGGATATTCTCCAGATAAAAGTCAGAATATGGTTCTTATGGGCGGTTTAAGAAAACATGTACCAATTACAAAAACTGCTTTTTTATTGGGTACACTTTCTCTTTCTGGTATTCCACCCCTTGCTTGTTTTTGGTCCAAAGATGAAATTCTTAATGATAGTTGGTTGTATTCACCTATTTTTGCAATAATAGCTTGGTCCACAGCAGGATTAACTGCATTTTATATGTTTCGGATCTATTTACTTGCTTTTGAAGGACATTTAAACGTTTATTTTCAAACTTACAGTGGCAAAAAAAGTAGTTCGTTCTATTCAATGTCTCTATGGGGTAAAGATAAAGAAGGACCCGAAATTATTAAAAAAAATTTGCGTTTATTATATTTATTAACGACGAAAAACAATGAAAAAACTTATTTTTTAAACACATATCGAATTAATAGTAATGAAAATAGTAATGAAAATGTAAGAAGCACGGTGCAGCCTTTTATTAGTATTACTCGTTTTGGCACTAAAAGCACTTTCTCATATCCCCATGAGTCAGACAATACTATGTTATTTCCGATGCTTGTATTAGTTTTATTTACGTTGTTCGTTGGAGTCATAGGAATTCCTTTCTTCAATCAGGAAGGAATAGATTTGGATATATTATCCAAATTGTTAAGTTCATCCATAAATCTTTTACATCAAAAT